TATACCACATATCCTAATTTGACACCAAGAAATGAAGTGCTTTTTCAAAATAGAAAAAAATTTTCAGAAATTTATTTAGCATAAGAGTCGTTCATTACTAAAATTTGCTTTCATAGGGATAATTAGGAAGATCCGATCCTACGAAGGTGTTGAAATTGAGGGTAACAATTATCTGATCCTTTGAATTGTTCGAATTTCTTAAAGGAATCCTTCATTTTCTAAGATAGTATTCAAAAAAATCTTATCGAAAACTTACGGCAGCTTGCCAAACAAAGGCTAAGAGAAAAAAAAACAAAGGTATTACTGGCATAACATCTACAATTGGATTCAAAAAAGCATAGGCCTCTGGCAATTTTGCGAAAAAAAAACTACTCGAATAAAGGGCAGACTTAATACAGATCAAATTAAAGATATTAAGCATAATAAACTTTTTATTTTGTTCTTGGAGATAATTGAATTTTGGTTGAATTATTGATATAAGTAAAAACGCAAAGAGAAAGGTAGAAAAAATCTTTCCTTTTATTTGAGCTTACCCAACCAAAAATCCTGCAATTCTCAAAGGAGAATAGAAGAAATTTGACTTTCAATACAATATCTTAATTGAATTCTACGTAATGAGCAATAAATTCAAGATAATTCTATATCTATCCGTGTCAAAATTCTAACAACAATCTAATTCTTTCTAAAAATGAAATATTTGGAGTAGAATTGACGACAAACCAATACCAAGATAATTCTTGATTAGTGTTAAATCAAAATTTAAATGGGGCGTGGCCAAGTGGTAAGGCAACGGGTTTTGGTCCCGCTATTCGGAGGTTCGAATCCTTCCGTCCCAGAGCATATTCATTTTATCAGAATACATATATATATTTTTTAGTTTTTCATAAACTAAACTTAATCGAGTTCAACAAATGACACAGTGATCTAATTCAATTTATTTGTTGTAATCCAGTTAAGAGAGAAACTAGATCACAAGGGTTTGAATTCAAAAAAAGGTTAGACGGGCTTTTGATCATATGTTTTTTCTCTTCATATTGAGATAAATTTGTTACTTAGAAAAACCTTAGTACCATTTTTACGGAGTCGAAATGCGAAAGAAGCCATATTTCCTATAAATAAATAATAAATGGAGTAATTCAATTATTAATTCTCTGCGGATCTCTGAATTTTGAAACAAGAGAAAGTTTTTGTACTATGACTAAATTGAGTCAAGGAGATTAAGTTTCTTAAGACTTAGTTAGGTTAGGATAAAAAAAAGGAGTAAGGACTTAATCTATATTTGTTTTGCTCTCATAAAAAATTTTTAATTTATGGAAAGATTCCAACAGGTTGAGTCATACATTTTTTTATTTGACTTTTGGGGAAGATTATAGAAGGATTTCGGAATTTCAAGTCAAATAAAAAAAAAAACGTCTAAAAAAAGGAAATCCATAGCCTATAAGTATTGTAAGTATTGTTATCATTTTTTTTTTCGATTTTTTTTTTGAAAAACAAAAAGATTTTCAATTTATATATAAAAAATAAATATTAAATATAGGGATTCATTTCTAATTTTGATAAAACTTCTTCAGAAAAATATCTTAGAAAAGAAAAAACATACATTACTATGTACCAACTGAACCAATACCAATGACTATTCATGATTCTGTAATGGAATCAATTCTATACCGGCTCAAAATTCGATATTAAAGTTAAAGTTATGGTAAAACTTCGTTTGAAACGATGTGGTAGAAAGCAACGTGCGACTTGAAGGACACGATCCGTTGTGGATTCTTCCTTCCACCGTTTTATATCAAAATGAAGGTGCTCTTGGCTCGACATCACTTGTTCTGCTAAACTACCCTTTTTGTTGGGTTGGGGCGTAAATAGTATAGGATGGAGCTCGAGTCTAAAGTATTGACTTATTTCTTAGGGCAAGGATCTAGGGTTAATATCAATCTATAAAATAGAAGAACTTTGTAAGTCTATTTTTTATATAGAAATGAAAGGTTCCAAAGTTTCCAATCTAAAAGAAAAAATTGTTGGAATTAAGAAAACGCTTTCGGTACAAAAAGTGTATCACTGGGAATCAAATGTTTGGCTGATTCTTTGAAAAAGGTCACAAAAAGGGTATGTTGCTGCCATTTTGAAAGGATTCAAAATTACCGAAGTCATGTCTAAACCCAATGATTAAAAATAAGGATAAAGGATACCAGAACAAGAAAACACCCTTTCAATTGTATCAATAACTGCCTCAGAGTGAGGAATTCTAATTTTAATAAAAATTTAGTAAAAGGGATTTAAAGACCACTCAAAAAAAGAAATATTAAAAATGTTTTTTTTTTTAGCTTTTTGAGAATTATCCAACTTGAGTTATGAGTACAAATGGTTTTTCCCTTTCAGAAAGGAAGGAGAAAGGCAGAAGGGGACTTAAATCATAGTCTAATTACACCTATTTACCATTGGAATTCTATACATAAATAGAGCCTCAAATCATTTTTATCGAGCCGTACGAAGAGAAAACTTCCTATACGTTTCTGGGGGGGTATTGTTCATCTCCATCTATCCCAATGAGCCGTCTATCGAATCGTTGCAATTGATGTTAGATTCCGAAGAGAAGGAAGAGATCTTCGGAAAGTGGGTTTTTATGATCCAATAAAGAATCAAACTTATTTAAATGTTCCTGCCATTCTTTATTTTCTTGAAAAAGGTGTTCAACCTACAGGAACTGTTCAGGATATTTTAAAGAAGGCAAAAATCTTAAAGTAATCTTGTCCTAATCAAAGGCAAATTTTTTTGAATTAAGGAAAAATGGGATCAGAAAGGGGTGATGACTTGTCTAGTTTTGTATAAATTTTCTCTACTATTTTTTCCTCTTTCGGTTTTTTCTATTCGTGCCCATTTCTCCTTTTTCCTATAAAATTCTATATTTTATATCTAGAACAAGAAAACCTTACTTTTTTTGCTAGTTCTTCATCCCCCCATTTCTATTTTTGTATCTATGGCCATTTGTTATGGAGTGCCAATTCAACACAAGTCTTTATTTGTGGTTTTCCATTTCGAAAATAAATAATTTTATTATATTGACAACAGTTTATCGAAATAATATAATTTATTAGACATAATAAGTGTATCTATTTATCTCCGTCTCAGAGGTTTGGTTTTTTACTTTACTTCATGGAAATGGTGGGTTCGCTTTGATGTAAGAAGTTTTTTTGGTTGAAATAAAAATGATAATAATGGTCTATAAATTTTTGGATTTATTTCAATTTTTTTTATTTGAAAATTTTTTAGTTCAATCTTTCGATTACTTCGTATAATTTCTTTATTGTTTGTTATTATGATTGTATCGACTTATTTTTTTTTTGTTGGGGGGGGGTTGCTAACTCAACGGTAGAGTACTCGGCTTTTAAGTGCGGTTAGAATCTTTTACACATTTGGATGAAGCGAGGATTCGTCCAATACTATTGGTAAAGTTTTAAAGACAACGACTGATCCTGAAAGCAAATGAATGGAAAAAATAGCATGTCGTATCAATCAAGAATTCAAAGAATATTTAATTCTTACCAGATCGGTACAAAACCTTTTTTCAAATGAAATGGAACAAAATAAATTCAATTTCAAATTGGGTCGAGTGAATAAATGGATAGAACCCTATGGTTTCAATTAATTATAGGGAAAGCAAAAGTAACGAGCTGCGATTCTTAATTTGAATAATTACCCGATCTTATTTCTAATAATAGGCTAAAAATAGATTAGTACCAGTTGCGGAACAGGTTTCTTCATGGATTATATAAATCCTAGTTATTGGTCCAGTCCATTATGTACTGGAAGTAGATGTGTAAAAGAAGCAGCATATTGATAATGATAAAGTTTTTTTATTTTTTTCAAAATCAAAAGAGTGATTGGTTTGAAAAAATAAAGGATTTCTAAGCATCTTCTTATCCTAAAACAAATAATGAGCATAAAAAATTGAATTAAATGGAAAAGAACGGAATAGAGAATCCGTTGAAAAGTTTACCGAGGTAGCTATTTTTTCTTATTCAAAGTACCTTGTTTTTCCTTTATCGCACTATGTATTATTTGATCACCACCCAATCCTCTGTCTTTGGTTCAAATGGAGGAGTTCAACGGATATCTAGAACTAGATAGATCTCAGCAACAGGACTTGCTATATTCACTTAGCTTTCAAGAGTCTATTTATAGACTTGCTGCGGATGCGGATTCTGATAAAAAATCTAACTTACTAATTGTGAAATGTTTAATTACTCAAATGTATCAACAAAATCATTTGATTTTTTCTACTAATGATCCTAAAAAAAAATTATTTTTTGGACACAACACGGATTTATATTGTCAAATCCTATTCGAAGCATTTACTGTCGTTTTGGAAATTCTATTTTTTCTACGAGAAAGACCCTTTATAGAAAGGAAGGGGATGGTCCATTTTTTAAATGTACGATCCATTCATTCAATATTTCCTTTTTTAGAAGACAAATTCTCACATTCCAATTATGTAGTAGATATACTACTACCCCATTCCATCCATCTGGAAATCTTGGTTCAAACTCTTCGTTATTGGGTAAAAGATGCCTCTTCTTTGCATTTATTGCGATTTTTTCTGCACCAGTATCATAATGGGAATAGTTTTTTTATTCCAAAACAATCTCGTTTTTTATTTTTGAAAAAAAAAAAGGAATCAAAGATTATTCTTCTTGCTATATAACTCTAAAGTGTGTGAATATGAATCTATATTCATTTTTCTGCGTAACCAATCTTTTAATTTACGATCAATATCTTCTGAAGCCTTTCTTGAACGTATCTATTTCTATGAAAAAATAGAATGGTTTCTAGAAGTTTGTGCTACGGATTTTCAGGCCTTTTTATGGCTGTTCAAGGATCTTTTCATGAATTATGTTAGGTATGAAGGAAAATTTATTTTGGTTTCAAGAGGCACGTCCTTTTTGATGTCTAAATGGAAATATTACCTAGTTAATTTATGGCAATCTTGTTTTTACATG